GATCTTTGGAACATCCCCGTAAATTATTCAAAACAAGCCTTAAAATGTGCTTTTAATGGAGAAAAGTCCTCCACTGGCTTTAGGTGCCACCCTCTCTTGGTGCAAATCCAAGTGAAAGCTCCGCCTTAGTAGTTTATTGCAAAACATCGGTCTTGTAAGCCGAAGATTGTAGACTAACCCCTGCCAAAGGCTTCAAGACAAGAGGAGTTAAACCTCTGCTATTGGCCCCCAAAGCCAATATTCTAATTAAATTATGTCTTGACCTCATACTCTTATAGCTTAAATATATAGCGTAGCGCTGAAAACGCTAAGATGAGCCCTAAAAAGCTCTAAGGGTATAAAGGATTGGTCCCGGCCTTATTATCAACAATTTCTCAACTTATACATGCAAGTCTCCGCACACCCGTGAGAACGCCCTTAAAATCTTCTTAGATCAAGGAGCCGGCATCAGGCACGGATTATCCAGCCCATGACGCCTAGTTTTACCACACCCTCAAGGGTTTTCAGCAGTAACAAACTTTGATTATAAGCGTCAGCTTGAATCAGTTGAAGAAAAAGAACATTCTTTGGGCCGGCAAATGTGGTGCCAGCCGCCGCGGATAGACCATCAAACCCTTCGGGGAGGCTCAAGTTGATAATGATCGGCGTAAAGCGTGATTAAAGATTTAAACTGATTTAGAGTTATATTTAAGCCTGGTAGTGCTAAGCCTGCTCTTTAGAAAGCCGATTACGAAAGTTACTCTAATTTACTTGAACACACGACAGCTAAGAACCAAACTGGAATTAGGTACTCCACTATGCTTAGCCGTAAAAAAATATACTAAATAAACGCCAGGATATTACAAGCCATGCTTTAAATCCAAAGGACTTGACGGTGTCCCATCCCCCTAGAGGAGCCTGTCCTATAATCGATTCTACCCGCTATACCTAACCATTTCTTGCTAACCAGCCTGTATACTTCCGTCGTAAGTTTACCATATGAAAGATCAGTGGGCCTAATGTTCCATTAACCAATACGTCAGGTCAAGGTGCAGCCTATGAAGTGGAAGTGATGGGCTACAATTTCTAAACTAGAACACACGAAAACCTGCATGAAAACTCAGAAATGAAGGTGGATTTAGTAGTAAAAAGAAAATAGAGCGTTCTTTTTAATTAGGTGCTGGGACAAGTACACACCGCCCGTCACCCTCTTCAATAGCAAACAAAAGTTCCTAACACCCCTTGCATTCGAGAAGAGGTAAGTCGTAACACGGTAAGCGTACTGGAAAGTGCGCTTGGACAAAATGTAGCTTAACTTAAAGCCTCTCGCTTACACCGAGAAAATATCTGTTCAATTCTGATCATTTTGAGCCTAAAACCAAGCCCTCCTTCACTTATTATACACCCTCACTCTTCAGGCTTTTCATAAACCATTAAAAATTTCTAGTAAAGGTGATTAAAAAATTTATAGGCGCTTTAAATTAAGTACCGCAAGGGAAAGGTGAAATAAAAATGAAACATTTTTAAGCACTGCAAAGCAGAGATTTAACCTCGTACCTTTTGCATCATGGTCTAGCTAGTCTTATCAAGCAAAATAATTCTTTAGTTTGCCTCCCCGAAACTTAGTGAGCTACTTCAAAACAGCCCCCAGGGCCAACCCGTCTCTGTTGCAAAAGAGTGGGAAGATTTTCAAGTAGAGGTGATATACCTATCGAACTTAGAGATAGCTGGTTACTCAGGAAAAGAATTTTAGTTCACCCTTAAGTTTACCTAATATAGTACAACATAAAATATTAACTTAAGAGCTATTCAAATAAGGTACAGCTTATTTGAAACAGGATACAACCTCCGCTATTGGGTAAAGTCTTCATTTTTTTCTCCAAAAAAGTGGGCCTAAAAGCAGCCACCTATGAAAAAGCGTTAAAGCTTAATTGTGGGGACTTTTTAATTCCTCAACACACCCTAAACCCATTACTACTACTGAGTGATTTTATACCCCCTATAAAAGTCATTATGCTAGAATTAGTAACAAGAAATAGAATTTCTCCTAAATATAAGTTAAAGCCAGAATGGACCCCCCCCCCCACTGGCAATTAACGTAAATGATATCGCTATAATAACTTCACCAGAAAATTTTATAGGCCTCAACGTCAACCTAACACTAGAATATTACAGGAAAGATTTAAAGAAAAAGAAGGAACTCGGCAAACACGACCCCGCCTGTTTACCAAAAACATCGCCTCTTGCCAAAATATAAGAGGTCCCGCCTGCCCAGTGACAGGATTCAACGGCCGCGGTACTCTGACCGTGCGAAGGTAGCACAATCACTTGTTCTTTAAATGAGGACTAGAATCAATGGCATCACGAGGGTCACACTGTCTCCTTTTTCTAATCAGTGAAATTGATTTCCCCGTGAAGAAGCGGGGATAACCTTATAAGACGAGAAGACCCCATGGAGCTTCAAACTCAACGGATAACTCTATAACCCGTAAGATATTTTAAGGGACCTATCCGCTAGTTTTGGGTTGGGGTGACCACGGAGAACAGCCTAACCTCCGTAATGAAAAGAATAAAATCATAATCCAAGAGCTACACCTCTAAGAATTAACAAATTAACATACAATGACCCAATTTTTTATTGATCAATGAACCAAGTTACCCTGGGGATAACAGCGCTATCCACTTCTAGAGTCCATATCGCCGAGTGGGTTTACGACCTCGATGTTGGATCAGGGTGTCCAAGTGGTGCAGCCGCTACTAAAGGTTCGTTTGTTCAACGATTAAAACCCTACGTGATCTGAGTTCAGACCGGAGTAATCCAGGTCGGTTTCTATCTATAAAGGGCTGTTCCTAGTACGAAAGGGCCGGAATAGCATGGTCTCTGTTTTAACAAACCATAACTAAACATAATGAACACAACTCAATTATCTACCTAATATCTCCCCCACGACAAGGGAGTGTTAACGCAGCAAAACCTGGCTATGCAAAAGACCTAAGCCCTTTTATTCAGGGGTTCAAATCCCCTCGTTAACTATGATAATCTCAATGGCCGCAGTCCAAGCTATTCTTTATATTGTCCCTATTCTTCTTGCGGTAGCCTTCCTCACACTAATCGAACGAAAAGTACTAGGCTATATGCAGCATCGTAAGGGCCCCAATGTAGTAGGACCATTTGGCCTTCTCCAGCCGATTGCGGATGGAATTAAACTCTTTATTAAAGAACCCATTCGACCAACAACTTCTTCTCAAGTATTATTTATTTTAACCCCGACAATAGGGTTAATTTTAGCTATATTTATATGAGCCCCATTTACTATACCAATTGCCCTCTCAGATCTCAACTTGAGTATTTTATTTATTCTTGCCATCTCTAGCTTAACCGTTTACACGATCCTCGGCTCCGGTTGAGCCTCAAATTCAAAATACGCCCTTATTGGGGCCTTACGGGCTGTTGCTCAAACTATCTCCTATGAGGTCACCCTAGCCCTGATTATTCTCTGCACCGTATTTTTAACTGGGGGATTTTCTCTATATTTTTTTAATGCCACTCAACAATATATTTGGCTTATTTTCCCTGCCTGACCCTTAGCACTTATGTGACTAATTTCGACCCTCGCCGAAACCAATCGAGCCCCATTTGACCTAACTGAAGGAGAGTCAGAACTTGTCTCAGGCTTTAATGTAGAATACGCTGGGGGGCCATTTGCCCTATTTTTTTTAGCCGAGTATGCTAATATTCTTATAATAAATACTTTGTCAACTATTTTATTCCTTGGCCCTCTCTCTGTTATACCCCTCTCCACCCTAATACTGATGACAAAAGCATCGATCTTGGTTATTTTTTTTCTCTGAGTTCGCGCCTCTTACCCTCGGTTTCGCTATGACCAACTTATACATCTAGTATGAAAGAGCTTTTTACCCCTCACTATTGCTCTTACCATTTTACACATTTCTTTTCCAATCTCCCTTCTCATCACACCGCCTCAAATTTGGAAATGTGCCCGAAAGATAGGGACCTCCTTGATAGGGAGGCAAATAGGGGTTCAAACCCCCTCATTTCCTTAAAGAAACAGGACTTGAACCTGCACGGTAGAGATCAAAACCCTACGTACTTCCACTATACTACTCTTTAGTAAAGTCAGCTAAATAAGCTCTTGGGCCCATGCCCCAAAGATGACGGTTAAAATCCATCCTTTACTAATTAATCCCGTAACTTTATCAATTCTCCTTATAAGTCTTGCAATCGGGACAACTATTACGTTATCGAGCCACCACTGACTTCTTGCTTGAATTGGACTAGAAATTAACACACTCGCCATCATCCCCCTGCTAACAAAAAACTTTCATCCCCGAGCCGTTGAAGCCGCCACAAAGTACTTTTTAACTCAAGCAGCTGCTTCCGCCCTCATTTTGTTTTCCTGCTTGTATAATGCTTGAAAAACAGGAGAATGAAGCCTCTCATGCACTGTAAACTCTACCGCCACTGTTTTATCTATTGCCCTTGTAATAAAACTAGGCCTAGCCCCCGTACACTTTTGAATGCCAGATGTCCTTCAAGGCGTCCCCTTATCTACAGGACTTGTATTATCAACATGACAAAAAATCGCCCCCATGATTCTTCTACTTCAAATTTCGCAGCACATTAGTCTCTTTGTTTTGATCACTGTAGGTCTTGCCTCAATTCTCATTGGGGGCTGAGGCGGTATTAGTCAAACTCAAGTACGCAAAATCCTGGCTTTTTCATCAATTGGACACTTAGGCTGAACTATTGTGATTTTGAAATTTAGTCCTCAACTAGCTATTTATAACTTTACCCTCTATATTATTTTAACTACAGCCATATTTGTGTCTCTCATAACCCTCTCATCTTTCAACCTCACCCAAATTTCAACATCCTGAGCAAAAACCCCAGCACTAACCACCTCTATAGTCTTAGTTCTTTTGTCACTAGCAGGCTTACCCCCACTTACAGGGTTTTCCCCCAAACTTCTGATTTCTCTTGAGCTAGTGAAACAAAACACTATTTTTCTAATACTGTTGATTTCCTTTGCCTCTCTCCTATCTCTTTATTTCTACCTCCGACTCACTTATGTTGTTATACTAACACTGTCTCCCAACACATCTAACTCTCTTCTGATATGACGAACTTTAAACAAAACACATTTTCCATCAGTCCTGAACATTTTAGCCATCTTTGCTTTCCCTCTCACCCCAACCATAGTTTTATTAATGTAGAAACTTAGGCTAACCAGACCAAAGGCCTTCAAAGCCTTCAGTAGGAGTTAAAACCTCCTAGTTTCTGTAGGACTTGCAGGATTTTACCCTACATCTTCTGAATGCAACTCAGAAACTTTAAATTAAGACAAAGCCCTCTAGAAAGACGGGCCTCGATCCCGTAATATTTTAGTTAACAGCTAAACGCTCTATCCAGCGAGCTTCATTCTACTTCTCCCCTTGGGGAAGAAAGGGGAGAAGCCCCGGCAGAAACTACTCTGCTTCTCGGAATTTGCAATTCCGCGTGTTACACCCCAAGGCCTGGCAAGGAGAGGACTTAAACCTCTGTCTTTGGGGCTACAACCCACCGCCTACTCGGCCACCTTGCCTGTGTTTATTACCCGTTGACTTTTTTCCACCAACCACAAAGATATCGGCACACTCTACTTTATCTTCGGCGCTTGAGCCGGCATAATTGGAACTGCCCTTAGCCTCCTCATCCGAGCTGAGCTAAGCCAGCCTGGCACCCTTCTAGGTGACGACCAAATTTATAATGTAATTGTTACTGCCCATGCGTTTGTAATAATTTTCTTCATGGTCATACCCATTCTAATCGGGGGTTTCGGCAACTGACTTGTCCCCTTAATAGTGGGGGCCCCCGACATGGCCTTCCCCCGAATAAATAACATGAGCTTCTGACTCCTACCTCCCTCATTCTTTCTTCTTCTCGCTTCCTCCGCAGTAGAAGCGGGGGCGGGGACTGGTTGAACTGTTTACCCTCCTCTAGCGGGTAACCTTGCCCACGCAGGACCCTCAGTTGACCTGGCCATTTTCTCTTTACACTTGGCCGGGGTGTCATCTATCTTAGGGGCCATCAACTTTATTACCACAATCCTTAATATAAAGCCCGCCTCTACCACTCAGTATCAAACGCCATTGTTTGTTTGGTCTGTCTTAATCACTGCTGTCTTACTTCTTCTGTCCCTGCCAGTACTTGCTGCAGGCATTACTATACTTCTAACAGATCGAAACTTAAATACAACATTCTTTGATCCAGCAGGAGGGGGGGATCCCATTCTTTACCAACACTTATTCTGATTTTTTGGCCACCCAGAAGTATATATTCTTATTCTCCCCGGATTTGGAATTATCTCTCATGTTGTAGCCTTTTACTCAGATAAAAAAGAACCATTTGGCTACATAGGCATGGTCTGAGCAATGCTTTCTATCGGCCTCCTAGGCTTCATCGTTTGAGCTCATCACATATTTACTACTGACCTAAATGTTGATACCCGCGCCTACTTTACCTCCGCAACAATAATTATTGCTATCCCAACAGGCGTAAAAGTTTTTAGCTGACTCGCTACTATACACGGAGGTATTATTAAGTGAGAAGCGGCCATGTTATGAGCTTTAGGTTTTATCTTCTTATTCACTGTAGGGGGATTAACAGGAATTGTTCTAGCTAACTCCTCCATCGATATTGTTTTACATGATACTTACTATGTAGTTGCTCATTTCCACTATGTCTTATCTATAGGGGCCGTCTTTGCAATTATAGCCGGGTTTGTCCACTGGTTCCCACTTTTTACGGGCTTTACACTACATAAAACCTGAGCGAAAGCACAATTTGTAATCATATTCACCGGGGTAAACATAACATTCTTCCCCCAACATTTCTTAGGCCTTGCCGGGATACCCCGACGGTACTCGGACTATCCCGACGCCTATACCCTTTGAAACACTTTATCGTCAGTGGGTTCACTAATCTCCCTGGTAGCTGTAGTAATGATAATGTTTATTATTTGAGAAGCTTTTACCTCTAAACGACTAACTACAGATCAACATCTTAACGTTACTAATGTGGAGTGACTACTCGGATTTCCGCCCCAGCACCACACATTTGAAGAAGCCCCATTCTTAATAAAAACCACTCGAGAAAGGAGGGAGTTGAACCCCCATCACCTGATTTCAAGCCAGGCACATAACCACTCTGTCACTTTCTTGAGGGGTTAGTTAAAACATAACACTGCCTTGTCAAGACAGAATTACTGGTGAAACTCTTGTACCCCTCTATGGCCCACCCCATTCAACTAGGCTTTCAAGATGCAGCCTCCCCAATTATAGAAGAATTGCTTTACTTCCATGATCATACTTTAATAGCAGCCATCCTAATTAGCACGCTTGTGTTATACATTATCACTACACTTATGTCTACTAAACTCTCAAACACTAATACAATTGATGCACAAGCCGTAGAAATAGTTTGGACCATCATACCCGCCGTTATCCTCATCATTATTGCCCTTCCATCATTACGCATTCTTTATCTTATGGACGAAATTAGCAATCCCCTGATTACAGTAAAAACTGTAGGCCACCAGTGATACTGGACATACGAATACTCAGACATGGCAGACCTTGCCTTTGATTCTTACATGACCCCGACAGCAGACCTTAGTCCTGGTAGCTTTCGTTTACTTGAAGTTGATAATCGCATAGTTACCCCCATGGGCTTAGCTACACGAATAATTGTTACTGCCGAAGATGTTCTTCACTCCTGAGCTGTTCCATCTCTAGGCGTAAAAATTGATGCAATTCCAGGACGACTAAACCAAACGTCCTTCCTTATTGCTCGCCCAGGAACATACTACGGGCAATGTTCAGAGATCTGTGGGGCAAATCATAGTTTTATACCAATTGTTGTTGAAGCCCTGCCTTTCCCTAATTTCCTATCTTGATCCACTGCCCAAAATACTTCACTAAGAAGCTATGAATCAGCAACAGCCTTTTAAGCTGTGTACAGGTGGCTATAATCACCCTTAGTGAATGCCCCAACTTCTTCCTGAGCCGTGGTTATATATTTTTATCTCATCCTGGACTATTCTTCTACTTATAGCCCCAAGTAAAATCTTGAACCACATTTATCCTAATGATTTTAACCCAAAAACTTCTAAGACAGGGGACTTATCATGACCTTGACTATGACAATAAATCTTTTTCACCAATTTGCCTCCCCACATTTCTACGGGGTGCCTCTAGTAATTATTGCTATACTTGCCCCTTGACTATTTATTCTCACCCCCTCAAACGCCTGAGTTACTTGCCGAAATATCTCCATTCAAGCGTGGTTTTTTAAAACACTCCCTAAACAGATTCTTCAACCTCTTAATACCCCAGGACACAAGTGAGCATTCTTAATTACAGCACTCATAATCTTTTTGTTATCGATAAATATTCTAGGGCTCTTTCCTAACACATTTACACCCACAACTCAACTATCTATAAATTTAGGACTAGCCATCCCGATATGACTATCAACAGTAATTATTGGTGTTCGGCAACAATTTACTGCCTCTGCAGGTCATCTACTTCCGGAGGGGACACCCACTATCTTAATCCCCGCCCTCATCCTTATTGAAACTACAAGCCTCTTTATTCGCCCCCTAGCCCTAGGAGTCCGACTGACAGCGAACCTAACTGCAGGTCATCTACTGATTCACTTGATTTCTATGGCCATTGAAGCCATACTATCTACCTCTCTGATCGTCTCTTCTATTTTATTTATGACCCTAATACTCCTCACCATTCTAGAAATTGCGGTAGCAATAATTCAGGCGTACGTTTTTGTTCTCCTACTTAGCCTGTACCTTCAAGAAAATACATAATATGGCACACCAAGCACACGCCTTCCATATAGTAGACCCTAGCCCCTGACCTTTAATAGGGGCTGCAGCCGCTTTCCTCTTAACATCAGGCCTTGCCGCATGATTTCATTTCAATACGACCTTAATTCTAGCGTTAGGGTTAACACTCACGATTCTCACAATATATCAATGATGACGAGATATTGTGCGGGAAGGGACTTTCCAAGGCCACCACACATTACCAGTCCAAAAAAGTCTACGGTACGGCATAATTCTATTTATTACATCCGAAGTGTTCTTCTTCATTGGCTTCTTTTGAGCTTTTTATGACGCAAGCCTCGCACCTACCCCAGAAGTTGGTGAAACATGACCCCCAACCGGTATCACCCCTCTGAACCCATTTGAAGTCCCTCTTTTAAACACAGCGGTTCTGTTAGCCTCAGGTGTCTCTGTCACATGGGCCCATCACAGTATTATGCAGGGTGATCGAAAGGGAGCTATTCAAGCCCTTACATTAACTATCCTTCTAGGACTCTACTTTACTGTTCTTCAAGCCGTAGAATATTATGAAGCTCCTTTCTCTATCGCCGACGGCATCTATGGTACCACCTTTTTTGTAGCAACAGGATTTCATGGCCTACACGTTATTATTGGATCCTTATTCCTTCTAACATGCTTAGCCCGCCAACTATTTTTTCACTTTACATCTCAACATCACTTTGGCTTCGAAGCCGCAGCATGATACTGACACTTTGTAGATGTAGTATGACTGTTCCTCTACATTTCCATCTACTGATGAGGCTCTTATTTTCTTAGTATAAAGCAGTACAGATGACTTCCAATCACCTAGTCTTGGTTTAAATCCGAGAGAAAATAATGGTTACATTCTTCTTGGTCGCAACATCAATTTCTATTATTCTAGTCACTATCAGCTTCTGGCTACCCCTTATTACGCCAGACATAGAAAAACTATCACCATACGAATGTGGATTTGACCCAAGCGGATCAGCCCGACTCCCCTATTCAATACGATTTTTCCTGGTAGCCATCCTCTTTCTTCTCTTTGATCTTGAAATCGCCCTACTCCTCCCCTCCCCCTGAGCTATTCACCTCCATGCCCCCTCCACAACAATTTTTTGATCCTCAACTATTCTCATTTTACTAACTTTAGGATTTTTGTATGAATGAATACAAGGAGGATTAGAATGAGCTGAGTAAGAAAGAGACTAGTCTAAACAAGACAATTGATTTCGGCTCAATTAATTATGGTTATACCCCATAGTCTCTTTATGCTAACACTGGTGTTCTTGTTTGTTATTGCCCTTATAGGCATAATCCTAAGTCGTACCCACTTGTTGTCCACATTGTTATGCCTTGAGTCCATAGTCTTAATTATTTTTCTGGCTGTAGCCCTAGGCACCTACTTACAAAAAGATCTGATCTTACCCCTAATTATTCTTGCCCTTTCGGCCTGCGACGCCGGCCTCGGCTTATCCCTAATGGTCGCTACAGCGCGCTCACAAGGGTCAGATAACTTAAAAACCCTCCACCTCCTACGATGATAATACTTCTTGCTTGGTCTTCAATTTGCTTAACTATTATCTGAGCCCCCTCAAATCGATTATGATCGTTCACCACAGCCCACGGCTTCTTAGTCTCACTGTTTTCCATACTCTTAATTTTCAATGGAAATCACAACCTAAATAGTGAACTTTTTGTTCTTGACAGTATGTCGGGCCCACTAGCAATTCTATCTTGCTGGCTATTCCCCCTTACTCTGTTAGCAAGTCAATCAAAAATATTCTTTGAACCCCTACTACGTCAACGAGTATTTATCGCTAACGCAACTCTTTTACAAGTCTTTACCCTTCTGGCCTTCATATCCTCAGACTTAATAATATTTTTCTTCTTCTTTGAAGCCTCATTAATTCCAACTATAATTATTATTTCCCGATGGGGGGCTCAGGAAGTTCGACTTGAAGCCTCAAACTACTTTACATTTTACACAATCCTAGGGGCTGTCCCACTCATCACGATTCTTCTTATTACCTACGCCTCTTTTGGCATATTAAAGCCCTCCCCCGAACTTCCATTAATAGAATGAACATCTTCTTTTTGCTACCCTACCCTATTATGATTTGCCCTAAACACGGCGTTCCTTGTAAAACTCCCCATGTACGGCTTTCATTTATGACTTCCTAAAGCCCATGTTGAAGCCCCGATTGAAGGCTCTATAGTGCTTGCAGCCACTTTACTAAAATTGGGGGGCTACGGAATACTTCGCACATCCACTATTCTTCCTGTTCCCCTGTATCACACCGCACTGCTATGCATAATTTTCGCCCTTTTTGGGATTATGGTAACCGCAGTCCTATGCTTCCGTCAAACGGACCTAAAAGCACTCATCGCTGTATCCTCTGTTAGTCATATAAATTTAGTTGTAGTTGCCGCCCTCCTTCATAACTCTTGAAGTTTTAGTGGGGCTACAGCAATAATAATCGCGCACGGCCTTACATCTTCAGCCCTCTTTTGTTTAGCTAACACTATTTATGAACGCACTCATAGTCGTACTATCATTATTTTACGAGGTGCGCTAGTGATTTTTCCCCTAGCTGGAGCCTGATGACTTGTAATTGTTTTATTCAATATAGGATTTCCCCCCACACCCAGCTTTATTGCGGAAACCCTAATTTTTACTTCCCTCTTCCACTGGTCTAAAATCGGCTTCTTCCTTGTTTGTTTAACACTACTATTTACCACAGGCTACTCATTATATATGCTCGCTTCCACTATGCGCGGGCCATTCCCACCCCATGTTAAGGTCCCTCTCCCCTTTATTATCCGAGAGCAACTCCTTCTGATTCTCCATATGATTCCTGTTATTTTTCTAGCCCTTAACCCCAGCTTACTAATAATATAAAGCCTGTGAACCTAATTTAATAAAAATACTAGATTGTGATTCTAGAGTTGTGGGTTAATGTCCCGCGGTTCACCGGGCATGACTGGTGTAATGAGTACTGCTAATTTCTCACCCCCAAGGTTCAATTCCTCGGCTTGCCCGCATTTTTCTTGCTCAAAAATCAAGCTAAAATCATGATTTATGCTGCCCTCCCCCAAAATTCTAATTTATTTTGATCAATCATAATTCTTGTCATTATTATTTTTCCCCTTTTCACTACCTCTTACCCTAACTTTATAATTACCGCCTCAAAAGCAGTAAAACACGCATTTATTATGTCTCTTCTACCTCTATGCTTAACCATTTCAGAAGCCGCAACAGGGTTTATTAACAAAATCCCATGATTTGATATCTTTCTTACCTCCCTAGATTTTGTTTTTAAGTTTGATATGTTCCCAACCATCTTCTTACCCGTAGCCCTATTCGTTACTTGAAATATCATAGAATATTCCCAATGATACATGTCCCACGACCCCAACCAACACAAGTTTATTAAGTATCTTCTTATTTTTCTTCTGACAATAGTTGTTCTTGTTACCTCGGGCAATTTAATTACTTTGTTTTTAGGGTGGGAGGGGGTAGGTCTTATATCTTTTTTGCTAATCGGATGGTATTACGCACGAAATGACGCGATCCTTGCTGCCGTCCAAGCAGTTCTTTATAACCGTGTGGGAGACATCGGCTTTTTGATAGCATTCTGTTGGCTAATTGCTCACTCTGGAACTATTGGCTTAGACTTTGCCTTAACAACTGCCGAGTCTTCAACCCTCCCCCTAATGGGCTTTATTTTAGCTGCAGCTAGTAAATCTGCTCAATTTGGTTTACACCCCTGACTTGCCTCCGCAATAGAAGGTCCCACCCCGGTTTCAGCCCTTTTACACTCCAGCACTATAGTGGTAGCTGGTATTTATCTTCTTATTCGTATTCATTCTGTATTAGAGCTTAATAGCTTAGCCCTTACCACCTGCTTATGTCTAGGCGCTATTTCAACTGTATTTGCCGCAACAGCCGCCTTAACACAAAATGACATCAAAAAAATTATTGCTTACTCTACTTCAAGCCAGCTTGGCCTTATAATAGTCTCTATTGGCTTAAATCTCCCCCACCTAGCTCTGTTTCATATCTGCACCCACGCCTTCTTCAAAGCTATACTATTCCTGTGCTCCGGAATTATTATCCACAGCCTAAATGATGAACAAGACATTCGAAAAATAGGAGGCCTCCAACATCACCTACCCATTACTACCACCTGCATAACAATTGGTAGCCTTGCCCTCATAGGAGCCCCTTTCCTTGCCGGTTTCTATTCTAAAGACACCATTGTTGAGGCCATGAACACCTCCTATGTTAACCTCACTGCCCTTCTCCTGACACTTATTGCAGTTGCATTTACAGCAGTATATAGTCTCCGCTTAGTATTTTACACAACTCTTCAATACCCCCGCCACAATACCCTCGTAAACTTCGATGAATTATCAACCCCCATTTTTACAACGATTACCCGACTTGCCCTGGGAAGTATTTTTGCGGGCTGACTTATTCTTCACTTTTTTACCCCCAATAATGAAGTTACCCACACAATACCACTTTACATTAAATTGACTGCCTCCCTCATTACTTTATTTTCATTCATCCTTGCCTATGATCTAGCAAAACACCACTGAACCGAAAAACCAAAAAATAAAATCTTTTCTAAGCACTTTTCAACAAACTTCTACCCAACTGTTCTTCACCGCTCTCTAGCCACGTTTGTCCTTGACTTTTCCTGAAAATTAGCTGCCCACATTTTAGATCTCATCCTATTAAAAACCCTGATGCCAGAACTACTAAAAAATCTTCAACTGCCACCCCTGTCTATTGTTCGTTTAAGCCAAACAGGCCTAATTAAACTTTATTTATCCGCCCTCCTTATCACCCTGATATTACTCACCCCCGTCATCTTTATGAGGACCTCCTAAATATTTACGGCCCACCAATCTCACGGCTTTTAAAGCACCAGTTTTATGCCCAGCAACAACTTCCAAAACCACAAACAAGCACAGCAACAAGCCTCAACCTCCCCCCAATAAAAATCACCCGCCCCCGAGATATAAATTAGCTACCCCCCACAAATCACTAAACCCTACTATTTCTTCCCCTTTAAAACTTAGTATCACCTCACCAAATCACCCATTCAAGCCACTTAACACCAATAAAAAAATATAAAACCCAAGATAAACGAAGACCCCCGGGTTACCCCAAGCCTCTGGATAGGGCTCAGCTACCAAAGCAGTGCAGTAAGCGAACACAACTATTATCCCCCCCAAATAAATTAAAAACAATACTAGAGATAAAAAAGTTACCCCCCCCTTGATTATTAAAAAACACCCCGCCCCCGCCCCTAACACCAGACTTAAAGCCGCATAATAAGGGGATGGGTTTGAGGCTACACCTAAAATACCCGCGATTAAACAAAATTCTGTAAACATGTATTTCTGCCAGGACTTTAACCTGGACCCATAGTCTGAAAAACTATTGTTGTGGTTCAACTACAAAAACTTTATGGCCCCCGTAATACGAAAATCTCACCCAATCTTAAAAATTATTAATAACTCATTTATTGATTTACCTGCCCCAGCCAATTTATCTGCTTGATGAAATTTTGGTTCACTACTAGGTATTTGTCTAGTTACCCAAATCGTAACAGGCTTATTCCTGGCCATACACTATACAGCGGATACATCCCTCGCCTTTTCATCAATCGCTCACATCTGCCGAGACGTTAATAACGGCTGACTCCTGCGCAATCTACATGCGAATGGAGCATCTTTCTTTTTTATTTGTATTTACCTCCACATTGGCCGGGGCCTCTACTACGGCTCTTACCTCTTTAAAGAGACATGAAACATTGGGGTTGTCCTTCTGTTTCTTGTTATAGCAACAGCATTTGTAGGTTATGTTCTCCCGTGAGGACAAATATCCTTCTGAGGCGCAACCGTAATCACTAATCTACTCTCTGCCGCCCCATATGTTGGAACTGAACTAGTCCAATGGATCTGAGGCGGATTTTCTGTCGGCAACGCCACATTAACACGATTTTTTACATTTCACTTCATTCTCCCCTTTGCCATTGCCGGCGCCACTATCCTTCACCTCCTCTTCCTTCACCAAACAGGGTCCTCTAACCCCACGGGCCTCAATTCCAACTCAGACAAAGTCCCCTTCCACGCCTATTATACCTACAAAGACCTTTTTGGGTTCGCCATCTTACTGGGCGCCCTCGCAACTCTCTCAACCTTTGCCCCCAATCTCTTAGGAGACCCCGACAACTTCACCCCCGCCAACCCCCTTGTTACCCCTCCTCACATTAAACCAGAATGATACTTCCTATTTGCCTACGCAATCCTCCGGTCGATCCCCAACAAACTAGGCGGAGTCCTGGCCCTCCTTTTTGCCATTCTCGTCCTCCTAATCATGCCATTTACCCATACGTCTAAACAACGCGGCCTGATATTCCGCCCGCTGACCAAAATCTCCTTCTGAGTCCTAATCTCCACTGCCCTAGTCCTGACATGAATTGGAGGGCAGCCCGTAGAAGACCCGTTTATCATGATTGGTCAGGTAGCTTCCGTAGTATACTTCTCCGTGTTTGCCCTCCTTCTCCCAATCACCGGCCTTTTAGAAAATATTCTGTTGAAACCCTAATACTGCTACCATTTGCCACAAACCCACTTATGC